GGTTCCAGAAGATGTTAATCGTAAGCAAGAAGATTGTTTACGAAAAAAAAAGAAGAAAAATTCACATTCTGATACATAAGAATTATATAGGAATCGAAATAGTCTTTTATTTTCTTTTTTCAAAAGAAAATAAAAATTCATTGAAGTAATGAGACTATTCCAATTAGAATAGTAGTTGAGAAAGAATCGCAATAAATGCAAAGATGGAACATCTTGGATCCGGCATTGAAGGAGTTGAACCAAGATTTCCAAATGGATAGGATAGGGGATTTCTATATGTGATAGATAATGCAAATGCATTAATTTGTCTTCTAAAAAGGGAAATATCGAATGAATAGATCGTAAATTCTGAAACTTTGGTATTTCTTTTTCTTCCGGACAAGATAGTACTCGTAGCGAGAATGGAATTTCCACAACAATCGCAAACCCCTCAGATATAATCTGAGAATAAAACTCAGAATAAAAATAATTGTTGTAATCAATAAATCGATTTTGGTTAGGATGATTAATCGAATTAATCCAAAAATTCTGCTGATACATTCGAATAATTAAACGTTTCACAAGTACTGAACTAAATTTCTTGTTATTACGACCAAGAATTTCCAGGGGTTCGGAACCATTTAAACCATGATCATGAGCAAATGCATAAATATACTCCTGAAAGAGAAGTGGGTAGACGAAATATTGTTGACGAGATTTCTGTTTTTCTAAATATCCTTCTAATTTTTCCATTTTCATTTCTACTTGAATCAGAGAGAAGAAGCATTTCTCGGTTTATCAAATGATGATACATAGTGCAATATGGTCAGAACAGGGTATTGTATTTTTTTTTTGAAATACATACCCCGGAAAGAAAGAGATTCTAATCCACAGATCCTTTTCCGCTCCTTTTCTATTCAATTGGTTTATGTTTGTTCTAATTACAATTAGAAAAGAAAAAAATCTTTTATTTTTGCAAGCCAATCGCTCTTTTGACTTTGGAATACATTATCTTTATCAATATACTGCTTCTTTTACACATTCAATCCATAACATCCCTTTTCAATCCATAATAAAGAATAATTAGGATTTCTAAAAAAAAAGAAAAAAAGTATAGGGTCCACTCATAGGAGAACCCACCCTTTCCCGCATCAGGCACTAATCTATTTTTAACGTCTAATTAGATCGGGTAATCATTCCAATTAAGAAGTTAAGCTCGTTGCTTTTTATTTTACCAGAATTGGAGCCAGGCTCTATCCATTTATTCACTAGACCCAGAAAATAGGAATTTTTTTGTTCCCTTCAAAAAATCAAAAATAAGAAATTGATTTTATTACGACATGCTGTTTTTTCCATTCATTACCCTTGAGGATCAGTCGTGGTCTTCTAGACTCTACCAATAGTCTGGACGAATTTGTTGCTTCATCCAAATGTGTAAAAGATCATAGTCGCACTTAAAAGCCGAGTACTCTACCGTTGAGTTAGCAACCCAGATAAAATAGGATATTAGATACGATCGAAATCTAAAAATCAATGGAATTGCACTGCACACCCCTGTCAAAACATTGAACTAGCAAGACATCATAAGACAAATTTTATGACCAATTAGAAACACTCAAATACCAAAATGAACAGATCCGGTTAAATTTCAATAAGGTTAAAAAAACATCAGCCCCAATCGCGATGGCAAAATTGTCGTTTTTTTAGCAATTTCTTTCTTTTTTTCCTTAAAAAAAAACATCTTGTATGAGAGGAAATGCAAGAAGGGCAACCTTATCATTTGAACGAAGTGTAGGCAGAAAAACCGAATATGGGGTGAGGATAAAGGGAAGACCCATTTATCTACAAATTCTATTTGTTCAATAGACCTTTGTCAATGAAAATACAATGTTAAGAAAACAAATTACATAGAAAAAGGATAAATAAAAAAAGGACTTATGTTGGATTGGCACGGCATAAATCAAGTCAAAAATAGGAATAAGAAAGAGGCAAATTGTGTCTAAATAATTAGACAATGATAGATACTAGTGACCCTCTCCTACTTTTTTATTCATTTTTATTCATTTAGTTTTTCAATTAACTCCAATTTCTTTATCTTTAAAGAATTCTGCCTTCCTTAAAATATCATAAACAGTTCTTGTAGGTTGAGCACCCTTTTCAAGGAAATAGAGAATAGCTGGAACATTTAAACAGGTTTGATTCTTTATCGGATCGTAAAAACCTACTTTTCGAAGATCTCTTCCTTCTCTTCGAGATCGAACATCAATTGCAACGATTCGATAGATAGCTTATTGGGATAGATGTAGATAAACAAAGCCCCCCCCTAGAAACGTATAGGAGGTTTTCTCCTCATACGGCTCGAGAAAAATGATTCGAATTTCTGTATATAATACAAATAGATAGAAATTAGACTATGATTTGCATTAATTTTCTTACAGAAAAACCAATTTCATTTATACTCATGACTCAAGTTGGGTAATTTTGACTGACAGAGTTCAAAGGCAAAAATCCTTTCAATTTTTTGAGTCGTCTCTAAACTCTTTTGTTTGTCTCATCTCGAACGAATCGACTTTTATTCCTTATTCTGATCCTATTCTATTGTTGAGACAATTGAAAATCGTGTTTACTTGTTCCGGAATCCTTTATCTTTGATTTGTGAAATCCTTGGGTTTAGACATTACTTCGGGAATTCTTATTCTTTTTTCTTTCAAAAGAGTAGCAACATACCCTTTTTCTTATTTCCTTCTATAAAAAAAAACATTTCCCTCTTCTATTCTATAGAAATCGAATATGGACAATTGATTCCCTTCTGATAGACTTTTAATCGAAATAGTTTTACCAATCTGCAAAAATTGGACTTTCTCCTTATTTTAACCTTTCGATTTCTATTTTTATGATAATATACTGACAAAGTTGGCCTAATTTATTAGTTTTCACTAACCCTAGATTCTTTCCCTTGATAAAAAAATCAATTCTGTCCTCTCGAGCTCCATCATGTACTATTTACTTACAAACAACCCAGCGCAAATTCAGTTCTGGAAGAATAGAACAAACTATGTCGAGCCAAGAGCATCTTCATTACTATGGAAAATGATGGATAGCAAAATCCACAATCGATCATGTCCTTCAAGTCGCACGTTGCTTTCTACCACATCGTTTTAAACGAAGTTTTACCATAACATTCCTCTAATTTTATTTCAAAGTGGTATAGGGAATTGATTCAATATGGATGGAATCATGAATAGTCATTGGTTTAGTTTAGTATTTTGTATACTAATTCAAACTTGCAATCTATGGAGAAATATGGATAAAAGAAATAAGTATTTATCCGGGGAAGACTCTGCAAGGATCCAATTTATTTAAACCCATATTCTATGATATGAATGAAACATAGTTCGAAAAAGACGAATAAACAAGTTTGCTTAAGACTTATTTATTATTGAATTTCATTCTCAACAGAGTACTCGAGATGATCAATTCTGAAATGGGAAGGATCGACTTTTCTCCAACAAATAAACTATCAACCTCCCAAAAAAGTTTCATATATTTCATTACTATATCATATATTTAATTACTATATAATTACTATATATTAATTTAATTGATAATTTAATTGAATTTGAATTTAGTATATTTAATTAGTATATACTAGAAAATCAATTTAATTACTATATACTTAAAATTTAATTACTATATACTTAATTACTATATACTAGAAATATATTTCAACTCCCGTAACAAAAGCAATCAACTATTAACTAAATAAACTATTCCAATGAAAAGATTGAAAGTTTTTTGGTAGTTATAGAATTCTCGTACTTCTTCGACTCGAGTACCAAAAGAAAGAAAAAAATGAAGTAAAAAAAAACATTTCGTGTAAAGTCAAATTAAGGTCTTTACTTATAGTATTCTTTCTTTTACCTAAATTACCTAAAAGAAAAAAAGCAACTCCGAATCAAAAATAAGAGAAGTATGATTTTTTCGTATCCATTCTATACAACAAACAGTTCTTACCTTATCCTTACCGGGATTAATCATTATGGATATTTAAAGAATCACAGATCGAGATCGTTTTCGCTTAACCAAAGAAGGACCCCTTAATAATACAACAAAAATCTATCTATATCATAAAGACATAGGTCTCGTTTTTTATACAGTGTTTTACTTCAAGTTTAAGAATTTTTCAATCAATTGAAAGTCGAGTAGATAGAATATCTGAATTTCGCTACATTCCATTGATTTACAAATGGATATTTGCAAATCAAATAATATCGAAAATACAAAAATCGAGTCCATATCTTCCATATCTATAGAATAGAATATAGACCTTTTTTTCTTTTTTCCCACGCCGACGTTGGTTAAAAGTTTTAAGACCTGTGCTGAAATTAAAAACTTCCTACTCTTTAGTCTGGCCCTAAAATATAGAATTAGGGTACCTCCTTTATTTTCTTTTTATTTACTTACTTTAGTTCGCTTCGGGGAAAAGGAATAGAGAGGTCCTTCTTTCACATTGGATGCCGAATAAATTCCCATTTCATGGATATGGAGCATAAAGTTTATCTAAGAGGTTAGAATTTCAAAATACATATGAGTAATGAGTGGTACGTGCATACCCTGAATGTGACTGATAGACCCAAATTTTTCATGAAAATAAGGGTATTCAATTTGAATGGATTTGACACTTGATTACGTTTTATGAGAAAGAAAGTGAATTCTTAGAAATGAATCTAAGATCTAAGAGTTCATAAGAGATAATTATTCTCTTTAATAAACTTTTGTTTCGTGCGGGGTACAATATGATCTCATCAGAAAGAATTTGGGACGGAAGGATTCGAACCTCCGAGTAACGGGACCAAAACCCGCTGCCTTACCACTTGGCCACGCCCCATTTCGGGTTTTATTCGACACTAATAAACACTAATATGAGTATTTGTTATTCGTCAATCCCACTTCAATTACATAAAAAAAAAGGGGATAGTTTCTTGCTAGGATTCCACACATGCGGATAATATAGAATCCAAAAAATTCATTGATCATTACATGGAATTCTATTAAGATATTATATGAAAGTCGAATTTCTTCCATTCTCATTTGAGAATGCGAATACAAGGAGGTATTTTGCGTTTGGGAAAGTCCGAAGAAAAAAGGATTTTTAATCCGCCGCCTTTTTCCCTTAGAAAAATAACTCAATCAAAATCCAATTATCTAATCTACAAGAACGAAAAGCTTGTTATGCCTAATATACTTAGTTTTACCTGTATCTGTTTTAATTCTGTTCTTTATCCTACTAGTTTTTTCTTCGCCAAATTGCCCGAAGCTTATGCCATTTTCAACCCAATCGTGGATTTTATGCCTGTCATACCTGTACTTTTTTTTCTATTAGCCTTTGTTTGGCAAGCTGCTGTAAGTTTTCGATGAAATCTTTACTACTCTGTCTGCCTAATTAAATGATGTATTCATTCCAAAAAAATTCTCAAAAAATGGATAAGAGCCGATAAGTTTTATATTTATTATGAACCTTCGATTCTAAAATAAAAAAATTCTTCTATATTGAATGAATAGCTGCAGCGATGAATTTGGATCATCTTTTCCGCGCCCTGACCCTACCCACGTTGAGCGGGTACCTAAAGGTACCTACAATACCTAATTTTTGATATTGATATTGATATGACCAGCATTTTTTGGTAACGAAAGAATAAAAGTCCTTATTATAAGGCAATTCTTGCTATTTTTTTCAAGAATTGATTTTTGCATTTTTAGGTGTCAAAATAAACAAAACCCATCCTAGTAGATCTGTGTGGTAAGGAAAAACGGGTAATCTATTCCTTTAAAATAAAAAAAATCTTGGAGATTATGTAATGCTTACTCTCAAACTTTTTGTTTACACAGTAGTGATATTCTTTGTTTCCCTCTTTATCTTTGGATTCTTATCTAATGACCCAGGACGTAATCCTGGGCGTGAGGAGTAAAAATCAAAAATTTTTCGAAATTTTTTCTCACAAATTGGATTTGTTTCATACATTTATCTATGAGAAAACCGGGGGTCAGAATTCCTTCTAATTCGAAAGTCCCAAATGATCAGAGGGGGCGGAAAGAGAGGGATTCGAACCCTCGGTACAAAAAAATCGTACAACGGATTAGCAATCCGCCGCTTTAGTCCACTCAGCCATCTCTCCCCGTTCCAAATCGAAAGTTTTCCGTGATATGACACGAGGCGGAAAATAACGATTGCAAAAAATCCTTCTTTTTCTTTCAAAAGTCCATAAAATTTATATTGCCAATTCCTTTTTTGTTATATTCTTTTTTATTAATGTTAATAAAAAAAAATCGAAAATTCTTGCTTTTTCTTTCCAAAATTCGATATTGGCTGAGAGACAATTAGATAGATTTTATTTACCTTCAGCTGGCATTTTTCTATATAGGCTCATTTCTATATAGGACTTGTTAGAATAAAATAAGCGGGTTATATAAAAAACAAAAAACTCTTTTTCGATTATTTATCAACAAAGCAAAAAATGTTCTTAACAAACCCACCAAAAAATTGGAAAGAAAGATAAAGTAAGTAGACCTGACTCCTTGAATGATGCCTCTATCAGCTATTCTGATATATAAATTCGATGTAGATGAAATTGTATAAGCGGATTTTTTGTATTTCCTTAGACTTAGACTACGCAAGGCAAGAATTTTTCGCTATTTACGATTTCATATTCTTGTTACTGGAAGTTCTATAGGAATAAGAATAAATCGCTATTCCTTTCCGCTACACATAAAAATTTATTTCGAAAATCGATTTTTCAATATCTTTATTTTTTTTTTTCAAAATCCTATTTTTCTTCTTCCACCAGTGCAATAAAGAACGAATGGCAAAGGGCGGGGGTGCTTTTATTTTCATTTTTCCCTTAAAAGATAGACTTTGAAATAGGAGTCATGGAGTAATGCTGAACTCAAATGTTTATTTATATTCAAATGTTTATTTCTATAGTATAAGAACTAATCGAATCAAATTCATGGTAAATCCATGAATTTACCTCAGTTGTGACCCAATAGATAAAAATGCAAAATTTGTATCTTCGAGACCATTGGAAAAGGGCATTGAACGGGAAAAAATCGTCCACAGATAATCAAACTATCGTATGCCTTGGAAATGATATGAGGTGCTCGGAAATGGTTGAAGTAATTAAATAGGAGGATCACTATGACTATAGCCCTTGGTAGATTTACTAAAGAAGAAAATGATCTATTTGATATTATGGATGACTGGTTACGAAGGGACCGTTTTGTTTTTGTAGGATGGTCTGGCCTATTGCTCTTTCCTTGTGCTTATTTCGCTTTAGGGGGTTGGTTTACAGGGACAACTTTTGTAACTTCTTGGTATACCCATGGATTGGCCAGTTCCTATTTGGAAGGTTGTAATTTCTTAACCGCGGCAGTTTCCACTCCTGCCAATAGTTTAGCACATTCTTTGTTACTACTATGGGGCCCGGAAGCACAAGGGGATTTTACTCGTTGGTGTCAATTAGG